GTTAATGTAGCTTAAATTATATAAAGCAAGGCACTGAAAATGCCTAGATGAGTTTTCTACTCCATAAACACATAGGTTTGGTCCTAGCCTTATTATTAATTATCAGCAAGCCTACACATGCAAGTAACCGCATACCAGTGAGAATGCCCTTTAGATATTCTTAACTATACTCGTTATCAACAGGAGCAGGTATCAAGCACGCTAACATAGCAGCTCATAACACCTTGCTAAACCACTCCCCCACGGGTTACAGCAGTGACAAAACTTAAGCAATAAACGAAAGTTTGACTAAGTTATACTGATATAATAAGGGTTGGTAAATTTCGTGCCAGCCACCGCGGTCATACGATTAACCCAAATTAATAATTTACGGCGTAAAGTGTGTTTAAGACAGACTGCAAATAAAGTTTAATTTTATCTAAGCTGTAAAACGCTCCAGCTAAAAATAAAATAATCTACGAAAGTGACTTTAATACTTCTGAAGCCACGACAGCCAAGACCCAAACTGGGATTAGATACCCCACTATGCTTGGCCCTAAACTTAAGTAATTCAACAATGAACAATATTACTCGCCAGAGGACTACAAGCAATAGCTTAAAACTCAAAGGACTTGGCGGTGCTTTATACCCATCTAGAGGAGCCTGTTCTATAATCGATAAACCCCGTTAAACCTCACCCCCTCTTGCTAATACAACCTATATACCGCCATCCTCAGCAAACCCTATCAAGGCCATAAAGTAAGCACAAACATATGACATAAAAACGTTAGGTCAAGGTGTAGTCTATGAGGCGGAAAGAAATGGGCTACATTTTCTTATAACAGAACAAATATTACAGTAATCTTTATGAAACGAAAGACCAAAGGAGGATTTAGCAGTAAGTTAAGAATAGAGTGCTTAACTGAATAAGGCCATGAAGCGCGCACACACCGCCCGTCACCCTCCTCAAATTCAATCTACCTATTCCCTAATAATAAACCTTAACTTATAAGAGGAGATAAGTCGTAACAAGGTAAGCGTACTGGAAAGTGCGCTTGGAGTACCCAAAGTGTAGCTTAATGTAAAGCACCTGGCTTACACCCAGAAGATTTCACAACAACGTGACCACTTTGAAACTAGCCTTAGCCTGACTCCACCCCACTTCACAACAAATTTATTACCTTTAATCAAAACATTTACCATAACAAATAATAGTATAGGAGATAGAAATTATACTCAGCGCTATAGAGAGCAGTACCGTAAGGGAAAAATGAAAGAACTAGACTTAAAGTATAAAAAAGCAAAGCTAAACTCTTGTACCTTTTGCATAATGATTTAACTAGAACAATTTGACAAGAAGGACTTCAGTCAAGGAACCCGAAACCAGACGAGCTACTCATAAACAGCTATTAAGAGCTCACTCATCTATGTGGCAAAATAGTGAGAAGATTTATAAGTAGAGGTGAAAGGCCTATCGAGCCTGGTGATAGCTGGTTATCCAGAAAAGAATTTTAGTTCAACTTTAAATTAACCTAAAGCGACCTATTAAACCCCATGTTAATTTAAATGTTATTCTAAAGAGGGACAGCTCTTTAGACCAGGCTACAACCTTTAGTATAGAGTAAATAATATCAATACCATAGTTGGCCCAAAAGCAGCCACCAATTAAGAAAGCGTTCAAGCTCAACACATAATAATTACTTAATCTAATAAATATAAACAAACCTCCTACTAACCAACTGGATTAATCTATTATTTTATAGAAGCAATACTGTTAATATGAGTAACAAGAATATTAATTCTCCTAGCATAAGCTTATACCAGACCGGATGCCCACTGGTAATTAACAACCAGATAAAGATACACATTTTACAAGCCCTTTATCTTAAATAACTGTTAACCCAACACAGGCATGCATTAAGGAAAGATCTAAAAAAGTAAAAGGAACTTGGCAAAACTTAACCCCGCCTGTTTACCAAAAACATCACCTCCAGTCTATTAAATATTGGAGGCACCGCCTGCCCAGTGACACATGTTCAACGGCCGCGGTATCCTGACCGTGCAAAGGTAGCATAATCACTTGTTCTTTAATTAAGGACTTGAATGAATGGCTACACGAGGGTTCGACTGTCTCTTACTTTTAATCAGTGAAATTGACCTTCCCGTGAAGAGGCGGGAATAAATTAATAAGACGAGAAGACCCTATGGAGCTTAAATAATATAATCCAAATAAATATAATCAAATCTAACAAAGACATAAAATAACAATTATCTATGGATTAAAAATTTCGGTTGGGGTGACCTCGGAGCATAACATAACCTCCGAACAATTTTAACTTAGACCTAACCAGTCAAAGTATATAAGCAATATATCAATTGACCCAAACTAATTTGATCAATGGAACAAGTTACCCTAGGGATAACAGCGCAATCCTATTATAGAGTCCATATCGACAATAGGGTTTACGACCTCGATGTTGGATCAAGACACCCTAATGGTGCAGCCGCTATTAACGGTCCGTTTGTTCAACGGTTAAAGTCTTACGTGATCTGAGTTCAGACCGGAGTAATCCAGGTCGGTTTCTATCTATTTAATTTTTCTCCCAGTACGAAAGGACAAGAGAATAAAGGACCAACTCAAACTTAGTGCCCTAAGCATAATAAATGTAATAAACTCAATCTAATATGCTAATTAATATGTTACCCAAGATAAGGGTTGGTTAGGATGGCAGAGCCCGGTAATTGCATAAAACTTAAACCTTTATTATCAGAGGTTCAACTCCTCTTCTTAACACTAATGTTTATAGTCAATTTACTCCTCCTCATTATCCCTATTATTCTAGCCATAGCGTTCTTTACCCTAATTGAACGAAAAGTCTTAGGCTATATACAACTCCGAAAAGGACCTAATATCGTAGGCCCACATGGCTTACTACAACCTTTTGCTGACGCAGTAAAATTATTTATTAAAGAGCCACTACGACCACTAGCCTCTTCCATTTCACTTTATACCATTGCACCAACCCTAGCGCTATCAATTGCATTAATTATGTGAATTCCTATGCCATTCCCACTACCTCTAATCAATATAAATATAGGACTCTTATTTATACTAGCCACATCAAGTCTAGCAGTATATTCAATTCTATGATCTGGATGAGCATCCAATTCAAAATATGCCCTAATCGGAGCCCTACGAGCAGTGGCACAAACAATTTCATATGAAGTAACCCTTGCTATTATTCTTCTATCAATTATTCTAATGAGTGGATCATTTACCCTTTCTAACCTAATCACAACTCAAGAATATTTATGGTTAATTATTCCATCATGACCACTAACCATAATATGATTCATTTCCACCTTAGCAGAAACAAACCGAGCCCCATTCGATTTAACCGAAGGAGAATCCGAACTAGTATCAGGATTTAACGTTGAATATGCCGCAGGACCCTTTGCCCTATTTTTTATAGCTGAATACACAAACATTATTATAATAAATGCTTTAACCACAATTATTTTTTTAGGTACACTACACAACCCCTACATACCAGAAATATATACAGCAAATTTCGCCACCAAAACCCTTTTACTAGCTATATTATTTCTATGGGTACGAGCATCTTACCCACGATTCCGATACGATCAACTCATACATTTATTATGAAAAAATTTCCTCCCCTTAACACTATCACTATGCATATGGTATATTTCCCTACCTATCTCAACATCAAGTATTCCCCCACAAATATAGAAACATGTCTGATAAAAGAATTACTTTGATAGAGTAAATAATAGAGGTTTAAACCCTCTTGTTTCTAGAGTAACAGGCATTGAACCTATTCTTAAGGATTCAAAATCCACCGTGCAACCAATATACACCATACTCTACCTATACAGTAAGGTCAGCTAAATAAGCTATCGGGCCCATACCCCGAAAATGTTGGTTTAAACCCTTCCCGTACTAATCAAACCTCTAATCCTCATAATTATTATAATGACAATCTTTACAGGCACCATACTTACAATAATTAGCTCACACTGACTTTTAATCTGAATTGGATTAGAAATTAATATATTATCAATTATTCCAATTTTAGCAAAAAATCCAAAACCACGATCCACAGAAGCAGCCACCAAATATTTCCTTACACAGGCAACAGCCTCTATACTACTAATATTTACCATTGTATTTAATGCTATGCACTCAGGACAATGAACTATCACTAATATAGATTCTAACAATACATTAATTTCCTTCACAATAATTGTTGCCCTGACAATAAAATTAGGGATAACCCCTTTCCACTTCTGAGTCCCCGAAGTCACACAAGGAGTTTCATTAATAACAGGCATACTATTACTAACATGACAAAAACTAGCCCCTATCTCCATTATAATTCAAATATTCCCCTCAATTAACCACAATACCCTTATATTAATTGCTCTATTATCAGTCCTAGCCGGCGGCTGAGGAGGACTAAACCAAACTCAACTACGAAAAATCCTAGCATACTCATCAATCGCACATATAGGATGGATAATAGCTATTCTTATATTCTGTCCATCCATAACAATACTAAACCTTTTTATTTATCTAATATTAACAATTACTATATTTACAATACTAAACATAAATATGAATACAACCACTTTAACCTTATCAAACCTATGAAACAAATTACCAACAATTACCACAATATTTCTAGTTTCCCTATTATCCTTAGGAGGTCTACCCCCTCTTACAGGTTTTCTTCCCAAATGACTTATCATTCAAGAACTTACAAAAAATAATAACATCATTCTAGCTACAATAATAGCTATTATAGCACTTCTAAACTTATATTTTTATATACGACTAATTTATTCTACTTCCCTAACCTTATTTCCAATACCCAACAATATCAAAATAAAATGACAATTCAAACTCAAAAAACGATCTTTACTCCTATCACCACTAATTATCCTTTCCACTCTATCTCTTCCACTATCACCAATATTCTCAACACTAAATTAGAAATTTAGGTTAGATAGACCAAGAGCCTTCAAAGCCCTAAGAAAGTATAACATTACTTAATTTCTGCAAATAAGGACTGCAAGAATCTATCCTACATCAGCTGAATGCAAATCAACTACTTTAATTAAGCTAAGTCCTCACTAGATTGGTGGGCTATAACCCCACGAAACTTTAGTTAACAGCTAAACACCCTAATCAACTGGCTTCAATCTACTTCTCCCGCCGCTCAGGAAAAAAAGGCGGGAGAAGCCCCGGCAGAATTGAAGCTGCTTCTTTGAATTTGCAATTCAATATGAAATTTCACCTCAGAGCTTGGCAAAAAGAGGGTTTGACCTCTGTCTTTAGATTTACAGTCTAATGCTTACTCAGCCATTTTACCTTATACTTATGTTCATTAACCGTTGGTTCTATTCAACAAATCACAAAGACATCGGAACTCTTTACCTTCTATTTGGAGCTTGAGCCGGAATAGTAGGAACGGCCCTCAGCCTTCTTATCCGCGCAGAACTTGGTCAACCAGGAGCTCTACTGGGTGACGATCAAATTTATAACGTAATTGTAACTGCTCACGCATTTGTCATAATTTTCTTCATGGTAATACCAATTATAATTGGAGGGTTTGGTAATTGATTAATTCCATTAATAATTGGAGCTCCAGACATAGCATTTCCACGAATAAATAATATAAGTTTTTGACTTTTACCACCATCTTTCTTACTTCTTCTCGCCTCTTCAATAGTAGAGGCAGGTGCAGGTACTGGATGGACAGTATATCCTCCTTTAGCAGGGAATTTAGCCCACGCAGGAGCATCAGTAGACTTAACCATTTTTTCCTTACACCTAGCTGGTGTATCTTCAATTTTAGGGGCTATCAATTTCATTACTACAGTAATCAATATGAAACCTCCAGCCATATCACAATATCAAACCCCTTTATTTGTATGATCAGTAGTAATCACTGCTGTACTTTTACTTCTATCCTTACCAGTTTTGGCAGCAGGAATTACTATGCTCTTAACTGATCGAAATCTCAATACTACTTTCTTTGATCCTGCAGGAGGAGGTGATCCCATCTTATATCAACATTTATTCTGATTCTTCGGACATCCCGAAGTATATATCCTGATTCTTCCAGGCTTTGGCATAATTTCTCATATCGTCACTTACTATTCAGGTAAAAAAGAACCATTTGGATATATAGGCATGGTCTGAGCTATAATATCTATTGGTTTCTTAGGGTTCATTGTATGAGCCCACCACATATTTACCGTAGGAATAGACGTCGACACCCGTGCATATTTTACATCTGCCACTATAATTATTGCAATTCCTACCGGTGTTAAAGTTTTTAGCTGACTAGCTACTCTACATGGAGGCAGCATTAAATGATCACCCGCTATATTATGAGCATTGGGGTTTATCTTTCTTTTCACAGTTGGAGGCTTAACAGGAATTGTGCTCGCTAATTCATCACTAGACATTGTCCTTCACGATACGTACTACGTAGTAGCTCACTTCCACTATGTACTATCAATAGGAGCAGTATTTGCTATTATAGGAGGCTTCGTACACTGATTTCCTTTATTCTCAGGTTACACTCTAGATGACTCCTGAGCCAAAATTCACTTCGCAATTATATTTGTAGGCGTAAACATGACATTTTTTCCCCAACATTTCTTAGGTTTAGCAGGTATACCTCGACGCTACTCTGACTATCCTGACGCATACACTATATGAAATACGGTTTCATCTATTGGCTCTTTCATCTCTTTAACAGCAGTAATACTAATAATTTTCATAATCTGAGAAGCTTTTTCATCAAAACGTGAAGTTCATAAAGTAGACCTAACTCCAACAAACCTAGAATGACTTCATGGCTGTCCCCCACCTTATCATACATTTGAAGAACCTGCCTATGTAAAAGCTTCATTAAGAAAGGAAGGAATTGAACCCCCTATAATTGGTTTCAAGCCAACCACATAACCATTATGACTTTCTCCATAGAAGATATTAGTAAAATTATTACATAACTTTGTCAAAGTTAATTTATAGGTTAAACCCCTATATATCTTTATGGCCTATCCAGCCCAATTAGGTTTCCAAGACGCCGCTTCCCCAATCATGGAAGAACTTATATATTTTCACGATCATACCCTTATGATTGTATTTTTAATTAGCTCATTAGTCCTATACATTATTTCCCTTATGCTTACCACGGAACTTACTCATACAAGCACCATAGACGCTCAAGAAGTAGAAACAGTATGAACAATTTTACCAGCAGTTATTTTAATTCTTATTGCCCTTCCATCACTACGCATTTTATATATAATGGATGAAATTACAACTCCCTCCCTAACTCTTAAGACTATAGGTCATCAATGATATTGAAGCTATGAATATACCGACTATGAAAGCCTATGCTTTGACTCCTACATAACCCCTCCATTAGAACTCGATCCAGGAGAACTACGATTACTAGAAGTAGATAATCGAGTAGTACTGCCAACAGAAATATCCATTCGTATACTCATCTCTTCAGAAGACGTATTACATTCATGAACTGTACCATCTTTAGGTGTAAAAACAGATGCTATCCCAGGACGCCTAAATCAAGCAACCTTAATGACTTCTCGTCCAGGTATCTACTACGGTCAATGCTCAGAAATCTGTGGTGCAAATCACAGCTTTATACCAATTGTGCTAGAACTAGTTCCACTAAAGCATTTTGAAGAGTGACTACTATCTACACTGTAATATCACTGCGAAGCTAACAAGCATTAACCTTTTAAGTTAAAGATTGAAAGTCCTCAAATCTTTCCACAGTGAAATGCCACAACTAGACACATCAACATGACTAATTACAATCCTATCCATAATTATGACTCTATTCATTATTTTTCAATTAAAAATTTCAAAATTCAATTTTCCTTCAGGTCCTAAATCTAAGAATAACAAAAAATACCAATTTATCAATCCTTGAGAAACAAAATGAACGAAAATTTATTCGCCTCATTCATTATCCCAACAATCGTAGGAATTCCCATTGTAATTTTTATTATCATATTCCCAAGCATTTTTTTCCATAACCCTTATCGCCTTATTGGTAATCGACTAACATCTTTACAACAATGATTAATTAAATTAGTACTTAAACAAATAATAGCTATACATAGCATCAAGGGGCGAACCTGATCACTTATATTAATATCACTTATTTTATTTATTGGCTCTACAAACCTACTAGGCCTTTTACCTCACTCATTTACCCCTACCACTCAACTATCTATAAATCTAGGTATAGCTATTCCTCTATGAGCAGCTGCAGTAATTACAGGTTTTCGTAACAAAATAAAAGCATCACTAGCCCATTTCTTACCTCAAGGTACACCCATCCCCCTCATTCCTATACTTATTATTATTGAGACTATTAGCCTTTTTATTCAACCTATGGCTTTAGCCGTTCGACTAACAGCTAATATCACAGCAGGCCACCTGCTAATCCACCTAATTGGCGGAGCTACTATAGTACTAACTTCAATCAGCCCAACCGTCTCCTCAATTACATTTATCATCTTAATTCTTCTCACAATTCTTGAATTTGCTGTTGCCCTTATTCAAGCATACGTTTTTACTTTATTAGTAAGCCTCTATTTACATGATAATACCTAATGACCCACCAAACTCACGCCTACCATATAGTTAACCCCAGTCCATGACCTCTTACAGGAGCTTTCTCTGCTCTACTAATAACATCCGGTCTTGCTATGTGATTTCATTTCAACTCAACTACTCTATTGTTACTGGGTATATTAGCCAATTTATTAACAATATACCAATGATGACGAGACATCGTACGAGAAGGTACATTTCAAGGACACCATACCTCTACTGTTCAAAAAGGACTACGATACGGAATAATTCTCTTCATTATTTCTGAAATTTTCTTTTTCGCAGGTTTCTTCTGAGCTTTTTACCATTCAAGCTTAGCTCCTACTCCAGAACTAGGTGGTTGCTGACCCCCAACAGGTATTAATCCTCTTAATCCCCTAGAAGTTCCTTTGCTAAATACAGCTGTTCTTTTAGCCTCAGGAGTAACTATTACATGAGCCCATCACAGTTTAATAGAAGGTGATCGCACAAGTATATTACAATCCTTACTTATTACCATTATTTTAGGCATTTATTTCACACTTTTACAAGCCTCAGAATATTTCGAAACACCATTTACGATTTCAGATGGAGTATATGGCTCAACATTTTTCATAGCAACAGGATTCCACGGACTACATGTTATTATTGGATCCACCTTCCTTACCATCTGCTTTTTTCGTCAATTAAAATTTCACTTTACTTCCAGTCATCACTTCGGCTTTGAAGCCGCGGCTTGATACTGACATTTCGTAGACGTAGTCTGACTATTCCTTTATATATCAATCTACTGATGAGGATCATATTCTTTTAGTATTAATTAGTACAGTTGACTTCCAATCAATTAGATTCGGTACAAACCCGAAAAAGAATAATTAATCTCCCATTAACTCTTATAATTGACATTATTTTAGTCCTAGTACTTGTTACAGTCGCATTCTGATTACCCCAATTAAATATATATGCAGAAAAAAATAACCCCTATGAATGCGGTTTCGACCCTATGGGGTCTGCTCGCTTACCATTCTCCATAAAATTTTTCCTGGTAGCAATTACATTCCTTCTATTTGATCTAGAAATTGCACTCCTCCTACCACTTCCATGAGCATCCCAATCAAACAATCTTAAAATTACAGTAACAATAGCCCTCATACTAATTATCATTTTGGCATTAGGTCTTATTTATGAATGATCACAAAAAGGATTAGAATGAGAAGAGTAAAATGGTAATTAGTTTAAATTAAAATAACTGATTTCGACTCATTAGATTATGATAAATCATAATTACCAACGTGCCATCAATCTCCATTAACATTAACTTAGCTTTTGCTGTCGCCCTGCTAGGCATACTAATATTTCGTTCCCACATAATATCATCCCTACTATGTTTAGAAGGCATAATATTATCAATATTTATTTTAAGTACTCTGATCATCTTGAATCTACAGTTCACGATATCTTTTATTATACCCATTTTACTATTGGTTTTCGCAGCCTGTGAAGCTGCTATCGGCTTAGCCCTATTAGTTATAGTGTCAAACAACTATGGCCTAGACTATATTCAAAATCTTAACCTCCTCCAATGCTAAAAATCATTATACCAACAATCATATTATTTCCAGTAATCTGATACTCCAACAATACCATAATCTGAATTAACATAACTTCCTATAGCCTAATAATCAGTCTTATGACTCTACCCTTATTAAATCAAACTGAAAATAACAGCAATAACTTCTCACTTACATTCTTCTCTGATTCACTATCCTCACCCCTTCTAATATTAACAGTATGACTACTCCCACTAATAATTATAGCTAGTCAACACCATCTTACAAAAGAATCTTTAATACGAAAAAAATTATACTTATCTATACTAATTTTCTTACAAATATTTCTGATCATAACATTTACAGCCACCGAGCTAATCTTATTCTATATTCTTTTTGAATCTACATTAATCCCAACCCTTATTATTATCACCCGATGAGGTAATCAAACAGAACGACTAAACGCAGGCCTATATTTCCTATTCTATACTCTCATCGGATCCTTGCCATTATTAGTAGCACTAATTTATGTACAAAATTCCCTAGGATCACTAAATTACTTAGTAATAAACATATGATCTCAAGATATATCCGGTTTATGGTCTAGTAATCTACTATGATTAGCATGCATTATGGCATTTATGGTTAAAATACCTTTATATGGCCTACACCTGTGACTACCCAAAGCACACGTAGAAGCTCCCATTGCCGGATCTATAGTCCTTGCAGCCGTATTACTAAAATTAGGCGGTTATGGTATACTACGCCTCACCATAATTTTAAATCCAACAACAAAAATCATAGCATATCCTTTTATTATGCTGTGTCTATGAGGCATAATTATAACCAGCTCAATTTGCTTACGACAAACAGATCTAAAATCATTAATCGCTTATTCATCAGTCAGCCACATAGCATTAGTCATCGTAGCAATCCTCATACAAACACCATGAAGTTTTATAGGCGCTACAGCCCTTATAATTGCACATGGGTTAACATCATCAATATTGTTCTGCCTTGCAAATTCGAACTACGAACGCATTCACAGCCGAACAATACTATTAGCACGAGGACTTCAGGCTTTCCTACCTCTAATAGCCACCTGATGGTTACTAGCCAGCCTAACTAATCTGGCCCTACCCCCGTTCATTAATCTGATTGGAGAACTGTTCGTAATTATAGCATCTTTTTCATGATCAAATCTTACAATTATTATAACAGGGTTTAATATACTTATCACTGCCCTTTATTCTCTCTATATACTTACCATGACACAACGAGGTAAATTTACATATCACATCCATAATATTAAACCCTCATACACACGAGAAAATACCCTAATATCTATACACATATTACCTCTTATTATACTAACCTTCAATCCCAAAATTATTATAGGATTAACATATTGTAAATATAGTTTAAACAAAACACTAGATTGTGAATCTAATAATGAAGACTCAAACCCTTCTATTTACCAAAAGAGAGTACAATAATAGAACTGCTAATTCTATTTTCCATATATAAGAATATGGCTCCCTTGACTTTTAAAGGATAGGAGTTATCCGTTGGTCTTAGGAGCCAAAAAATTGGTGCAACTCCAAGTAAAAGTAATAAACTTATTTACTTCATTTATATTAATTACATTAATTATTCTCTCTTTACCTTTAATAACCAACACATTAAATATTCACAAAAATATGTCCTACACACTATACGTAAAACTATCAATCGCATGTGCATTCATTACTAGCACTATCCCTACAACATTATTTATTTTCTCAGGACAAGAAGCAGTCATTTCCAACTGACATTGAATAATTATTCAAACCCTGAAATTAACACTCAGCTTCAAATTAGACTATTTCTCAATACTATTTATTCCAGTGGCATTATTTGTTACTTGATCAATTATAGAATTCTCAATGTGATATATACACGCCGACCCCAATATTAATCAATTCTTCAAATATTTACTTATATTCCTTATCACTATACTTATTTTAGTAACCGCTAACAACTTATTTCAATTATTTATTGGATGAGAAGGCGTAGGAATTATGTCCTTTTTACTAATTGGGTGGTGATATGGACGAACAGACGCTAATACAGCAGCTCTTCAAGCAATTCTATATAATCGTATTGGAGACATTGGTTTTATTCTAACTATAGCATGATTTCTTATGTACTCTAATACATGAGAATTTCAACAATTATTTATACTAGATAATAACCTAAGTATACTACCACTAATCGGTTTACTCATTGCAGCCACAGGAAAATCAGCCCAATTTGGCTTACATCCTTGACTTCCTTCAGCAATAGAAGGACCAACCCCCGTTTCAGCCCTACTTCACTCCAGCACTATGGTAGTTGCAGGTATTTTCCTCCTAATTCGATTTCACCCTCTAATAGAAAATAATAATATTATTCAAACACTAATACTATGCTTGGGTGCTATCACAACACTATTCACAGCAATCTGTGCCCTAACACAAAATGATATTAAAAAAATTGTAGCCTTTTCCACCTCAAGTCAATTAGGGCTGATAATAGTTACTATAGGAATCAACCAACCGTACCTAGCCTTCTTACATATTTGTAATCATGCTTTCTTCAAAGCAATACTATTTATGTGCTCTGGCTCTATTATCCATAGCCTAAATGATGAACAAGATATCCGAAAAATAGGGGGATTATTCAAAGCCATACCATTTACCTCATCTTCTCTTATTATCGGAAGCCTAGCCCTTACAGGCATACCCTTTCTCACAGGTTTTTACTCAAAAGACTTAATCATTGAAACAGCAAATACTTCTAACACCAACGCCTGAGCCCTCATTATCACACTCATTGCTACATCCATAACAGCCGTTTACAGTACCCGAATTATCTTCTATGCACTACTAGGACAACCACGATTTACTTCCATATCAATTGTTAACGAAAATAATCCCCTACTAATTAATCCTATTAAGCGCTTAATAATCGGTAGTATTTTCGCTGGATTTTTCCTATTTTTTAACATTTTACCCACAAACATTCCTCAAATGACAATACCCACATATCTAAAATTAATGGCCATAGTAGTAACCCTCTTAGGTTTTATATTAGCAATAGAATTAAATATCATAACAAATAACCTCAAACTAAATATATCCTCAGACATGTTTAAATTCTCAAACATACTAGGATTTTTCCCAACAATTATACACCGTCCAATTCCATTACTAAACTTATACATTAGCCAAAACACAGCCTCATCCCTATTGGATCTCACTTGATTAGAAATAACCATACCAAAAATTGTATCCAAAACACAAATAGTACTCTCTACTACAATCTCAAACCAAAAAGGCCTAATTAAATTATATTTTATATCATTTATTGCCTCTGCACTTATAGTATTCTTACTTATTTCTTAATTACTTTCCCCGAATAATCTCAATTACAATTAATACACTAACAAATAAAGCTCAACCAGCAGCTACCATTAATAAACTAGCATAACTATAAAGTGCCGACACACCCAAAGAATCCTCACGAGTAACACTATGTCCCTTATCCATAAACATAATTCAATCCTCTAAACTATTAAAACCAACTACTATTTCCACTCCATCATGCTCCAATAACCAGACCATTAATAACAATTCTATTAAAACCCCCGATAACAAAGCACCTCAAATAACAATACTAGATCCTCAAGTCTCAGGATATTCTTCAGTAGCTATGGCTGTAGTATAACCAAATACCACAAGCATTCCACCCAAATAAATTAAAAATACTATTAACCCTATAAAAGAAACCCCAAAACCTATAACAATACTACAACCTACTGCCCCACTAACAATAAGTGCAACACCCCCATAAATAGGTGAAGGTTTTGAAGAAAAACTTATAAAACCTAAAACAAAAATAGTGCTCAATAAAAAAATAGTATATGCCATAGTTTTCACATGGACTCTAACCATGACTAATGACATGAAAAACCATCGTTGTATTTCAACTATAAAAACTTCTAATGACCAACATCCGAAAAACCCACCCTTTAATAAAAATTATAAACAGCTCATTTATTGATCTTCCAGCACCATCTAATATCTCTTCTTGATGAAATTTTGGTTCCCTATTAGGAGCTTGCCTAGCCATTCAAATCATTACAGGCTTGTTCCTAGCAATACACTATACAGCAGATACAGCAACTGCATTCTCCTCTGTAACACACATCTGCCGAGATGTAAACCAAGGCTGAATCATTCGCTACTTACACGCCAACGGAGCATCTATATTTTTCCTATGCCTCTTCCTCCACGTAGGACGAGGTGTATATTACGGATCTTTCACGCTATATGAAACCTGAAATATCGGTATTATCTTACTATTTACAGTAATAGCAACTGCTTTCATAGGATATGTCCTTCCATGAGGACAAATATCGTTCTGAGGCGCAACAGTAATCACTAACCTATTATCAGCAATCCCTTACATCGGTACTGATCTAGTAGAATGAATCTGAGGTGGCTTCTCTGTTGACAAAGCCACACTTACCCGATTCTTCGCATTTCACTTCATTCTACCATTCATCATCTCAGCCCTAGTATTAGTCCACCTTCTCTTTCTCCACGAAACTGGATCCAACAACCCATTAGGCACTTCATCAGAATCAGATAAAATTCCATTCCACCCTTATTATACAATTAAAGATTTACTAGGATTAATATTTCTTCTACTAACTCTCACAATCTTAGTGCTTTTCTCCCCTGACTTGTTAGGTGACCCCGACAACTATATACCAGCTAATCCACTTAGTACTCCTCCCCATATCAAACCAGAATGATATTTCCTTTTCGCCTATGCTATTCTGCGATCCATTCCTAATAAACTAGGAGGAGTTTTAGCTCTAATCATGTCAATCTTAATTCTCGCAATCATCCCAGTCCTACAAACCGCCAAACAACGTACCATAATATTCCGACCACTTAGCCAGATTATATTCTGAATTTTAACAGCAGACCTATTTACCCTTACATGAATCGGTGGTCAACCCGTTGAACACCCTTTCGTAACTATTGGACAAGTAGCCTCCATTCTATACTTTTCTCTAATCCTTATTATTATACCAACTGTAAGCCTTATCGAAAACAAGATACTTAAATGAAGAGCCCCTGTAGTATATCTAATACTTTGGTCTTGTAAACCAAAAATGGAGATTACTCTCCCTAGGGTAACCTCAAGGAAGAAACTATAAGCTTCACCTTCAACACCCAAAGCTGAAATTCTAATTAAACTATTCCCTGAATAATATATACATCTATTCTCCTCAAAATAGCCCCATGGCTATGTACTTCGTGCATTACGTGCCTTTCCCCATTCATAATTTACCTATACATACCAATATAATAGTACATAACACATACATATGTATATCGTACATACATTTCTTGTCCACATGGATATTAAGCAAGTACATAAACCTATAAACGTACATAAAACATACAATGGCAACTCACATTAAAGCCTTGACCACACGAATATCCCAAACACATATAAACCTTTCAGCGTACATAAAACACTAATATATTGATCGTACATAGTACATTTATAATATTGATCGTACATTGGCGCATCAAGTCACGATAAGTCCTTGCCACCATGACTATCCCCTTCCATCGTTTAGTAGCTTAATCTACCATCCTCCGTGAAACCAGCAACCCGCCCACCAATGCCCCTCTTCTCGCTCCGGGCCCATAAAACGTGGGGGTGACTAACCCGAAACTATACCTGGCATCTGGTTCTTACTTCAGGGCCATAACAATATACCCGCTCATCCGTTCCCACTTAAATAAGACATCTCGATGGATTAGTTACCAATTAACCCGTGACACTGGCATAACTGATCTGTCAGGCCTCTGGTATTTTTTAATTTTCGGGGATGCTTGGACTCAACATGGCCTACGCCGGCCTGCGCCCGGTCCATTGATTGTAGCTGGACATAACGTGTACCTCCTCCACCCGCATAATTATCATCTAGACTAGAACTCCATGCTCGTAAGACATGTTTCATCATATGTACATTGATAATAATCCGTGTAAGACTAGTTAATTCATGCTCGAAGGACATAACCAATTTTAGAACGCTTATATGTACGATACGCACATATATACGCAGGCATGTGCCTATGTACGTGTACGTGTACGTGTACGTGTACGTGTACGTACCATATCCAAACATTCTTTACGCAAACCCCCCTTACCCCCCATTTTAAATTTTCACAGCTTTAGTACTATCTATTCTCGCCAAACCCCAAAAACAAGAACCTACTACGCTATTACTCATTTAAAACTAAAACATATACTTAATCACTTAAATAGTATTATTAATCAACAAAAATTACTCCGTACAAGATACCAATTACCCTAACTAATACTAATATAATACCCATAAACCCCACCTAGCCGTAAGGCTATAATGCT